CGCAGTTTTAATCAGTATTGAAATGAAGTACTAAAGAATTTCTTTATTCTTTTCTTATTGCTTGTTGATGTAGAATCATGTATGTACCATTCAATATCTAATTTATCAAATTTCTGTAGTATAAGATTTCTTTCTCTCCTTTATTGGCCTCGGACTAGAAAACTTAAGATAGGATAAAACGTGAATTGAATCCAATAGGTTGCTTTCTAATAATTCATAAAGGAGATTATCATATTTCGATAATTCAATTAGATGCGAAATTGAAAAATCTCCTTTTTTTAGCTGTAAACTGTAGAAGTTTTTGTTGGAATCTTTTTTTTTTCATTTTATTTAAGAGGAATTGGTTATTCGTAGAGTAAGAAATAAGAAGAATCAATAGTATTAATATAATAAAAAAAAAGAGAACAACGAAAAAAAAATAGAATAGAATTGTAATAATCAATAATTGTGATGCACACATTGTTTTGTTGTATTAAATCGAAAGGTTGTTTCTTGAACTAATTACGAAGGTCGGGATTTATGGTATGAAAAGACAATTTCTAATAAATATAGAAAAAATGTAGAACTTAGAAAAGAAAGGAAAAAATTATAGTAATTACGAGTCTCAGACTATAGTTGGACGAAAATAAAGATTTTATTTTCGTAATTGATCTGATCCTGCAATACCTTTTCCTTTATTTACATTTACTTTATTTGATTTGTTTTCATTTTTACGCATAAAATCAATAGTAGGTTCATTCATATAATATCTCAAACGAGAGGTATTATAAGGTCACTTTTTATTCTAAAATAAAATCAAATCGATACGATTAAAAAAAAAAGATTAAAATAGAAATGATTTTCTAATTTTGTTCCATATGAATTCAAAGAAAGTTTCATTTTTTGAATGAAGTTACATGACGTCTTTCTTACTTATTATTATTTTCTTTTTTAATATTAGTTTACTCAAGAGTTGTCTAATCAATCCCGTGATTCGGAATCACGGGATGGGTAGATGTTACAAATGATTAATTGATTTCTTTTTTTACTCCCCTCCTTCTCTCTTTTTGTTAATACTGTCTATAATGATTGATGAGTTAACAACTGTCACGTGAACTTATTTTTTCACTTCAATTGGTATTTTTTCTTAGTACCTTTCAAAACTTGAACTTAGGAAAGTGCTTTATAAGCATATGTATAAAAAGAACATATTTCATTTAGCCCCTTCATCTTCATGCTTACTATAACTAGTTTTTTCGGTTTTCTACTAGCGGCTTTAACTATAACCTCAGCTCTATTTATTGGTCTGACCAAGATACGACTTATTTGAAATTAATTGCATGAATACAACTCAAAAAAAGAAATCTTTTTGTAAGTATTCATATATTCTATAGTTACTTACCGCATCAATTTCGAATTAGTGGTCATTGAGATTGATGGACAATCCGGATTACTATTTAGGGATAGATATTACCTCTCCTTTTTCCCTTTCAAACAAATTGAAATGATTGAAGTTTTTCTATTTGGAATTGTCTTAGGTCTAATTCCTATTACTTTAGCTGGATTATTTGTAACTGCATATTTACAATACAGACGTGGCGATCAGTTGGACTTTTGATTAATTAACATCTTTTTTTTGATTGACCTCCTCTTTTCTTTAATTCACGGGAGGTCAAATTAAGATTCCTGTTCCATTTTTTGAGTGTCATTTTGGGCTTAACCTAACCAAGTAACCAAGACCCGAATCACGCTCTGTAGGATTTGAACCTACGACATCGGGTTTTGGAGACCCACGTTCTACCGAACTGAACTAAGAGCGCTTTCTTATCACAATAGATAAGACTATAAGGAAGAGTATTTTGTTTTGTAACCCCAATACATCTTGTATGCATATAGTATCATATACTATATGATATAGTATAAAATGATATACTATAAAAAAAGATTATGTATGCACGATTTTAATCGATTTCATTACTGCTCAGAGGAGAAGTAATAGGTAGGGATGACAGGATTTGAACCCGTGACATTTTGTACCCAAAACAAACGCGCTACCAAGCTGCGCTACATCCCTTTCAATTGGTCTACAGTGTCATTGTAGAGAATCCTTGTCTTGTTTTCCAAATCCTCATTTTTTATATCCGTTGATATACATACAAGTTATCTTGCCATTTTTTTTTCTTTTTTTTTTGTCTCATATAAGATATAATAATAGTAGAAGGTTTATATATCTAATATATATTCTAATAGATATTATCTAATCTTTATTATTAGATATATATATTATCTAAGAATATCTTAATAATATATATTATGAAATATATGAATATGAAACCCATCGTAAAAAAAACTAAAAAATGATGATTTTTTTGGAATGCTCAGATAAAAGGGATGTATTTTTCGGTTTTCAGAAAGGGAAAATCTTATCTACCGAATCGGTGTACATTTCAATTGGAATTAGGAATTCCGTGTACAAATACAAGGGGTCCTTAACTACTTACATATACAGCTGATCATATATGTATTAACATTATACATTACAAAAAAGAATAAAGAAGGAGGATTTTCAATGCGAGATCTAAAAACATATCTTTCCGTGGCACCGGTACTAAGTACTCTATGGTTCGGGGCTTTAGCAGGTCTATTGATAGAGATCAATCGCTTATTCCCGGATGCGTTGACATTCCCTTTTTTTTCATTCTAGTTATTGACATGGGAAGGGGTGAAGAAGATTAGAGAGAGAATCAAAAGATCTGTGACTAATCCCTCCCCCTCTTTTCTTTTAGATAAAATAGAATTACTTACAATTAACTCAAATAAAGAAGATAAGTAGAATAAAGAAAAGAGGAAAGAGAAATTACAAAGTAGATTCAACCTCGTCAAAATTCGGGTTCTTCAATTCAATTGATAAATAATCTAGTGAAAACGGAAATCGAAATGTGTCTAAGACAAGAATATCATAGAAGATAGTAAAAAGAAATACTATACTTCGACTTAGAATAGAATTCTATTCTAAATAGAACTGAATAGAGTTCGAAATCATTTTTTTAATTAATAAGTAATAGTAAATAAATATTACTATTAATTATTATATTGGGTTGTGGTTGCAACGAAATAATCTTTCAAAATTTCGAGTTAGCAACTTCTATTTTTTTTTTTTTTTTCCTTCCCTTTAAATCGGAAAATCGAAGAGTTGGTTGAATCAAAAACTCATCAAAAACTTAAAGAAAGGGGGTTCATGGCCAAGGGTAAAGAAGTCCGCGTAACGGTTATTTTAGAATGTACTAATTGTGTTCGAAAGGGTGTTAATAAAGAATCAACGGGTATTTCCAGATATATTACTCAAAAGAATCGACACAATACTCCTAGTCGATTAGAATTGAGAAAATTCTGTCCCTATTGTTACAAACATACAATTCACGGGGAGATAAAGAAATAGATCGAATCCAGGTGTCTGTGCGTCACTTTACAGGAACAGGAAAGGGGACCTATATACTATATATTATTATATAGAAATACCTTATTTAGAAATACCATATTAGATATAGAACAAGATTTCTATAATATAGCTTAAATCTATAATAGAACTTAAAAATATAACTTCAATTAAAATATTAATATAAATATTTTAATATTAAAATAAAAAAGAAAAAAAATATAAAAAAACCAAATCAAATCCCCCTTTTTAATCCTAAATCATTTTTGATGAGATTGAAATAGGGTTTTCGGGATAAGGAATAAACAAACCATGGATAAATCCAAGCGATTCTTTCTTAAATCCAAGCGATCTTTTCGTAGGCGTTTGCCCCCGATCCAATCGGGGGATCGAATTGATTATAGAAACATGAGTTTAATTAGTCGATTTATTAGTGAACAGGGAAAAATATTATCTAGACGGGTAAATAGGTTGACCTTAAAACAACAAAGATTAATTACTATTGCTATAAAACAAGCTCGTATTTTATCTTTGTTACCTTTTCTTAATAATGAAAAACAATTTGAAAGAGGCGAGTCGACCGTCAGAACTATTGGTCTTAGAACCAGAAATAAATAAAAAATAAGCTTACTCTTCAATTGAATCAAAATTCCAATTTGAACTCAAACACAGATTGATGTTTTGTTCGAAAAATTCGAGGATCCAGATTGGATTGTCGTATTGTAAGAAAAAAACAAGAATGGGTAAGAAGAAATTTTTTTTATTGACTATTCGGCGTGTTCACTGATTTTATTTTGAGCGACTTTATCATATTCTTTTTTTCATATTAATTTCTACTCTACCTTCCCGGAGTTCATTCTCCAGCGAAACTCCATTTAAAATATTGTGTCGGATTCCTTACAATTTACTTATTTTATGATTTCATTGGAAATCATATAAAGACAATTCCTATTTAATATAGCTATTTGTGCAAGTATTTTACGATTCAGAAGCAACTGTCTCTTGTACAGATTGTGTATTAATCTGCTATAACTATAGGATACCCCATTCTCGCGAATTACTGCATTTATTCGAGTGATCCACAAACGACGAAAATCTCTCTTTTGCCTATCTCTATCTCGATGAGACGAAACCAAAGCTCTTATTTTCTGTTGAATAATTGTTCGAGTAAGTCTTGAATGAGCCCCCCGAAAGCTTGATGCAAATAAACGAATTTTTGCTCTACGTCTCCGAGCTATATATCCTTGTCTAATTCTGGTCATTGAATAAATGAATTTTAATGAATAACTAATAGATTTCTTTTCTTTCAGTTATTCTTTTCCTCTTTCCTAGTTTATTAATAACAAAACGGATTCTTCCAATGTATAAAATATAAATTCCAATGGCTTTTGCTACTATAACCTTCCCGACCACAATTTGTCTTTTTTTATAGGTATTTCGCCTCGAACTACGAAATTGTATTGATACCAGGTATCAAAAAACATAAAAAGGTAATAAATAGAAATGAATAAAGAAAGAGTGGGTTCCATCGTTTCTATGGTTACGTCTTAAACGGTGAGGTCCTCTCTATACACCGGAGCCCCTTACTTCATTTAATCAATGCTATTGGTAACTTGTACAGTTCACATTCTTTGGCTCTACCCATGAATTATCTAGTCCTAGGTCTTTCACAACGAGATCTACCTATACAGTAACGATATTTCATTATGAAGATTAGCTGGGTAGCTGACCCTCTTAGTCCGTTTTTGCAAGAGTAGAGACATCAGATTTCGGCTTTGAAAATAGGATTTCCCTCGCTTAATGGATAACCATTTGTTACCAATGAGGAATTTTTTTTTTCATCTTCAATTCCAAAAGGAAATGATTGGATTTGCACCAATGGAAACCATAAATTTCAGCACAATACAATAGAAGGGTATAATAGATCTTTTTTTTAGATAGTGAACGGCCTTTTTCCTTCCACCTTTTCCTCTTCACTGGTACTGATCATTGATACTGGAAAATGGGTTTCCTTTAGTTTGTCCCAGCGAGGATCTGAACGAGTCGCACATACACCCTAGTACATGTTCCTCGGCGCTGAGGACATCCCCGAAGAGCAGGGGATTTCGTGACATTTCTGATTGGCTGTCTTGTGTTTCTAATAAGTTGTTTAATAGTTGGCATGTTGAATCGTATACATAATGAATGGGCTGGTTTAGATCGATCCTAACCGGCTGTTTATGAATTACTTCTCTATTTAATAGATCAATAGAATATTATTAAACCCAGTAATAAAAAGTTAAGTAAAAAATCTCCAGTTGCGGATTTGCGCAGGATTACTGCTATTTTTAGTCAACCGCTACAAGATCAACAATTCCATAAGCTTGGGCTTCTGTTGCTGACATAAAAACATCCCTTTCCATATCTTCGGATACAACCCATAAAGGTTTGCCTGTTCTTTGTACATAAACCCTTGTGATGCTTTCGCGCAGTTTCAATAGTTCTTCTGCTTCCAGGATAAATTCTCCCGTTTGTGCCTCATAAAAAGAACTCGCAGGTTGATGTATCATTACCCTGATGATATAACAAACAAAAGGTTCCTCTATCTCGGATGATGAGGTGAGGAGAAGAGATAAAGAATTAAAAAAAAAGATAGAATTGAGCAACCGTACAGGCATAGGCGTCTTTTGCACATTGCATACGGCTCCACAATGGGATTCGCTTTGACCTTCCATCAAAGAAAGAAAAAAAATATATATATATATAGGGTTTATTTTCTCAGATCCGGGTCGGCAAATGATCCAATTACCATCCTTCCTTTCGGGACAGTTAAAAAATACTATGATGGCTCCGTTGCTTTTTATATATTTATCTCGTTTGTGATTCAGCAATCCCAAAGTTTTTTCGTACTCTTTCATAACAATACCATAAATATTGTTAAAAGTCTTCAGGGTGAAAACAAAAAAGTTTGTGACGCAGAAAAGGCCCCGGAAAAAATCGGGAATACCCTTTATTTTATACTAATTTCATACTCCTCTTTCGATATATAATCTATGATTAAAAAAAAATGCATATCGAATTCGAAGTGCCATGCTATTATTACTTAATATTCATATTTTATATGGCGAAGGCATAGTCTTTTTTTCTTAAAAAACTCATTGGCGCCAAGCGTGAGGGAATGCTAGACGTTTGGTGATCTCTCCTCCAACCAGGATAAAAGATCCCATTGAAGCGGCTAATCCCATGCATATTGTATGCACATCAGGTTGCACAAATTGCATAGTATCATAAATAGCTACCCCGGGTATTACCCATCCGCCGGGAGAGTTTATAAACAAATAAAGATCTTTGTTATCATTCTCTATACTGAGATATACCATAAGACCAATAAGTTGATTCGAGATCTCGCTATCAACCTCTTGGCCTAAAAAAAGTAATCTTTCTCGATAAAGTCGGTTGATTAGGATAAAATTTGTATCCCTTAAGAGCCGTACATGCACCTTTTGATGCATACGGTTCAACAAAAATTGCGAAAAAAAGAATCAATGTGTAGATTCCAGCCCTCTTTCTTTTTTTTTTCATAGCGGGACACCCTTCTAATTTCATTTTCGAATTTATTAACGATTTTCTTCCCTTTTTCAAGAAAGATGAGTTTTGTACTCTTTCCCTATAAAAAATCCATTAAACTTATCGAACTAACTTCTCATTGATGTATTGTTTCATCGAGATCTAATCCAAATCGCGATGTCTTTTTCTTGTTCCTGAATGGGCTTTTTCAATTCTTTTAGGTTTATGCTCTACTCCGAGTAAAAAAAACCGATTTTGATTTGCACATATAGGACAAATGCTACTAATACTACGCCCTTTTCCTACGACTTACTTCTTTTTCAATTCATTTCATATCTTCTGCCAAATATTCGACGTATTTATCATATTGTATTTATCATATTATTCGTTTGATTAAAAGTTTGAGATTATTCTCTTATTCAATAACAAAAAAATCTTTTATGATCTATGATATAAGTATTAATAATCAGAAATATATTACCAATTGGTTTTTTTCTAAACGGAGCCTGGATACTTCATTTTATTGGTCCAACCAAGCT